TAATAGTTAAAAATGTTGTCCGTATGTTATTATTACAATTACCTGAGTGGGGCGAGGATTTTAAGGAATGGAATAGAGAAATACACGTTAAATGTACCTATAATGGTGTTCAATTATCCCAAACAGAATTCCCAAAAGATTGGTTAACAGATGGGATTCAGATAAAGATTCTATTCCCTTTTTGTCTAAAACCTTGGCGAAGATCTAAGGTACGATCTACTCATAGAGATTCAACGAAAATAAAAATAAAAAAAGAAAATTTTTGTTTTTTAACAATATGGGGGATGGAAGTGGAACTTCCCTTCGGTTCTCCCCAAAAACGAACTTCTTTTTTTGAACCCATTGGTAAAGAACTCAAAAGAAAATTTAGAAAAGTCAAAAAGATATTTTTTCTAGCTCTAAGAGTTTTAAAAGAAATAAGAAAGGGGTCTCCACAAATTTCAAAAGAAAAAAAAGAAAAAACACAATGGGTAATGAAAATTATTCTAGTTATAAAACGAATAATAAAAGAGTTTGAAAAAGTGAATCCCATTTTATTATTTGAGTTGAGGAAAGTAAAAGTAGATGAACCAAATGAAAAAGATTCTAAAATAAATAATCAAATTCATCACGAATCAACCACTCAAATTAGATCTATGAATTGGACAAATTATTCACTCATAGAAAAAAAAATGAAAGACCTTTCTGATAGGATAATTACAATCAGAAATCAACTAAAAGGAATCACAAAAGAAAAAAAGAAAAAAAAAATTATAACTTATGATGATAAAAGATTGGAATCACAGAAATATATTTGGCAGATACTCAAAAAAAACAATACCCGATTAATACGTAAATTACATTATTTTATGAAATCTCTCATTGAAAAAGTATACATGGATATTGTGCTGTGTACCATTAACATTCCCAGGACCCGTGTACAACTTTTCTTTGAATCAACAACAACAAAAAAAATCAAAAAAATGATTAATAAACTCATTTACAATGATGAAACAAGCCAAGAAGAAATTGATGAAACAAATAAAAATACAATGAACTTTATTTCAATTATAAAAAATGCGTTTTCGAATACTAATAATAATTTAAATAATTATTATGACTTATCTTTCCTGTCACAAACATATGTATTTTATAAATTATCACAAACCCAATTATTAAACAAGTATCAATTGAGATCTGTACTTCAAGATCATGGAGCCCATCATTATCTTAGGGATATAATAAAGGATTATTATATAACACTAGGCATATTTGATTACGCATCAAGGCATAAGAAAATGAAAAAGTCTGAAATCAATGAATGGAAAAACTGCTTAAAAGGCCATTCTCAATATAACCTATCACAGACCGAATGGTCTCGATTAGTACCAAAAAAATGGCGAAATAGCATCAATCAACGTCGTACCATTCAAAATCAAGAACCTATGAAATTTTATTTATACAAAAAGGATTCTTTTTTAGTGGATTTATTGATGAATAAAAAAGAAAAAGTTAAAAAACACTACAGGTATGATCTTTTATTAAAAAAATATATGAATTGTGGAGATAACGAAGATTCCTATATTTCTGGATCGACATTACAGGTAACGAGGAACGGAGAAATTCCATATAATTTCAATACATCGAAATTCAACTCATTTTATATATTGGTAAGTACAGCCATTAGTAATTATCTAGAAGCTAAATATATTATTGGTGCGGACAAAAATCTGGATAGAAAATATTTAGATTGTAGAATTATTAAGTTTTGCCTTAAAAAGAATATCAATAGTGATACTTTGACGAATGCGCGTATCGGCGCCAAGATTGATAATATCAAGATTAATCAAAAGACTAAGACTGGAATTAAGAAGTATCAAACTTATAAAGAAATCAATCTATCTAAAAAAAAAAAAAAACTTTTTGATTGGATGGGAATGAATAACGAAAAGTTATATCATAATCGGACCATATCATATCTAAAATCTTGGTTCCTCCCAGAACTTGTAATATTCTTCGATACATATAAGATTAAACCATGGATTATACCAATACAATTACTTCTTTTCGATTCTTATAGAAATGCAAATTTTAGTTATATATTAACTAATCAAAAAGAATATCTTGAATTAAAAAATGCTAACCAAGAAAAAAATGAACAACAAGGCAAAAGAGGCCTTGGATCAGATCTACGACAAGAAAATACAGAAAAATATGTTCAAGAAGATTCTTCGCAATCAAACATTAAAGGGTATAAAAAAAAAAAAAAATTCAAGAGTAACAAGGAAGCAGAACTCTATTTATTCCTGAGCAAATATTTCCTTTTTCAATTAAGATGGGGAGACCCTCTGAATAAAACAGTGATCGAGAATATCAAGGTATATTGTCTCCTACTTAGACTGATGGATCCGAGGGAAATTTCTATATCTTCGATTAAAAGAGGGGAGATGCGTTTGGATATAATGCTTATTAAGAAAGATTTGACTATTAAAGAATTGATAAAAGGGGGAATATTTGTTATCGAACCAATTCGTCTATCTAGAGAAAGGAATGGACATTTTTTTATATATCAAACGATAAGTATTTCATTGGTCGATGCGAATAAAGATCAAAGCAAAACTAATAGAAAATATAAAAAAAAAATATATGTTAATAAGAAGAATTTGAATAATTTCGACAGATCCGTTGTACAACATAGCACTACACTTTTGAATTTAGAAAAAATTTATTATGATTTTCCTGTTCCAGAAAATATTCTATCTCCTAGACGTCGCAGAGAATTAAGAATTCTAATTCTTCTCAATTCTCGGAATGTTAATGTTTTGGATAAAAATCCAATATTTTGCAACGAAAACAAGATAAAAAACTGTCGACAATTTATTAATGAAGATAAATATGTTAATACAGACGCAAACATATTTATTAAATTCAAACAGTTTCTGTGGCCCAATTATCTATTAGAAGATTTAGCTTGTATGAATCGCTATTGGTTTGATACTAATAATGGCAGCCATTTCAGTATGTTAAGGATACATATGTATCCACGATTCTGAATTAGTCGAATTTAGTTAAGTTAAATATTTAATAATAGGGTAGGGATATTCCCTGTATATTGAAGTATATTGAAGTATATTGAATAATATTTTTGATAGATGTCGAAATATGTACGCATACTTTTTCTTACATTCTGATACATTATTGTTTTAGGGCATATCAATAGAAAAAATTATTCTCTTTCGTAAATGTGGAGTGGAAATGTATTATATTTCTTTCTATCCAAATCCAATTTGGATAGAAAGAAATGTTGTATATGGATAAATATAAACTTTTCCGTATACCAAATGAAAACGACTGACATAATAATATAATAATAATTTTTATTATTTTTCCTGATTGGTAAAATCAATATAAATAAAGATAAATAAATAAAAAAATATAGAAGAATTTATGGTCAAAAATTCATTCATCTCAGTTATTGCACAAGAAGAAAAAGAAGAAACAAAGGGATCTGTTGAATTTCAAGTATTCAGTTTCACCAATAAGATACGTAGACTTACTTCGCATTTGGAATTGCACAAAAAGGATTTTTTATCGCAAAGAGGTTTGCGAAGAATTCTGGGAAAACGTCAACGGCTGCTGGCTTATTTGTCAAAGAAAAACAGAGTACGTTATAAGAAATTAGTAAGTCAATTGAATATTCGGGAGCCAAAAACTCGTTAATTTCAATTTAACGATTCGTTGTGAATTTTTTTAGTTTTTTAATTTGTTATTTTGATGAAACCTCGTTTTGATAAATTCATGGAATAATGAATTAGGAAAGAAAAGATATGACTATACCGTTCACAAGAAAAGACCTCATGATAGTCAATATGGGCCCTCACCACCCATCGATGCACGGTGTTCTTCGACTGATCGTTACTCTCGATGGTGAAGACGTTATTGACTGTGAACCCGTATTGGGCTATTTACACAGAGGGATGGAAAAAATAGCGGAAAATCGAACAATTATACAATATCTGCCTTATGTAACACGTTGGGATTATTTAGCTACTATGTTTACGGAGGCAATAACAGTAAACGCACCAGAACAATTAGGAAATGTTCAAGTACCTCAAAGGGCCAGTTATATCAGAGTAATTATGCTAGAGCTGAGTCGTATAGCTTCTCATTTGTTATGGCTTGGACCTTTCATGGCGGATATCGGTGCGCAAACGCCCTTTTTCTATATATTTAGAGAGAGAGAATTGCTATATGATCTATTCGAAGCTGCCACAGGTATGCGAATGATGCATAATTATTTCCGTATCGGAGGAGTAGCTGCTGATCTACCTCATGGCTGGCTAGATAAATGCTTGGACTTCTGCGATTATTTTTTATCGCAAGTTGTTGAATATGAAAAACTTATTACGAGGAATCCTATTTTCTTAGAACGGGTTGAGGGAGTGGGCATTATTGGCGGAGAAGAAGCAATAAATTGGGGTTTATCCGGGCCAATGTTACGAGCTTCTGGGATCGAATGGGATCTTCGTAAAGTTGATCATTATGAATGTTACAATGAATTTGATTGGGAAGTCCAGTGGCAAAGGGAAGGAGATTCATTAGCTCGTTATTTAGTACGAATCGGCGAAATGAGAGAATCCATAAAAATTATTCAACAGGCTCTAGAGGGAATTCCGGGGGGACCCTATGAGAATTTAGAAGTTCGACGCTTTGATAGAGCAAATAATGCCGAATGGAATGATTTTGAATATAGATTCATTAGCAAAAAACCTTCGCCTCATTTTGAATTGTCGAAACAAGAACTTTATGTAAGAGTAGAAGCCCCAAAAGGGGAATTGGGAATTTATTTGATAGGAAATAATAGTGGTTTCCCCTGGAGATGGAAAATTCGTCCACCCGGTTTTATCAATTTGCAAATTCTCCCTCAGCTAATTAAAAGAATGAAATTGGCCGATATTATGACGATACTAGGTAGTATAGATATCATTATGGGAGAAGTTGATCGTTGAAATGATAATTGGCACGACAGAGGTACAAGCTATCAATTCGTTTTCTAAATCGGAATCCTTAAAAGAAGTCTATAGACTTATCTGGTTGTTTGTCCCTAGTTTGACCCTTATACTGGGAATCACAATAGGTGTACTAGTAATTGTATGGTTAGAAAGAGAAATATCTGCAGCGATACAACAACGTATTGGACCTGAATATGCCGGTCCGTTGGGAATTCTTCAAGCCTTAGCGGATGGGACTAAACTACTTTTTAAAGAGGACCTCCTTCCATCTAGAGGAGATATTCGTTTGTTTAGCATTGGACCATCTATAGCGGTTATATCAATTCTACTAAGTTATTTAGTAATTCCTTTTGGGTATCGACTTGTTTTAGCCGATCTCAGTATAGGCGTTTCTTTATGGATCTCAATTTCAAGCGTTGCTCCCATTGGGCTTCTTATATCAGGATATGGGTCGAATAATAAATATTCTTTTTTGGGTGGTCTACGAGCTGCTGCTCAATCTATTAGTTATGAAATACCATTAACTTTATGTGTGTTGTCAATTTCTCTACGTGTGATTCGTTAGAACATGAAACTTGACTCCCCCTATCCTAGAAATGCATAAAAGGGGAGGGCAAATGTATTGAATGGATATCCTTTTTTTTTTCCATTCAGGTCGATGAATTAAACCAGATAGTCATATGAGTGAAACAAAACAACAACTTATAAATTTGTAGTAAGGATATATAATCTCATTCCCTATATACAAGGTAAACTGTTTATCCCAAGATTCTTTGATGAGTTATCATATCTTGAAGCGGGTGCAAAAGATCAATTGGATGACTATTACTATCTTGTATGTATTACCATATTGATTGGGGATCAATCAGAAATATCAGTGAACTGTTAGGAACACCAAGGTACATAAAGGATTTAGTAATGGAGATAGTGTAAGGTATCAAAAAAGAGGTATTTCTACATAAAACGAATCATAATAGGGGTTTTAAGTTAGTAGAAACGATTGAGCAGTAGTTCCCAACGATTCCGGTCTAGAGTATGCTCCTATTCACTGATTAAATAAATGACTATCAAGAACGAATTAATCCTTATATTATATGTATCTATTTTTCAGAGTACACTCTTTTGAGAAATTAAGAACAGGAGAAAAATAAATAGAATGGGAATAAAATCTTTATGGATTTTTCCCCTATTTACTTTACACTTATAAAAATGAAATTATTATTATATATGAGTTATATAGTGCTGAATTCTTTATATCTATTTATTGATATAATGAGTATTTTATGGAAGAATTAAGTTATTACCGAGTAGAGATTTTTTTATTATAAGGAATGAGATCAATTCGGAAGCGCTCCTTTTTGTTAGTCTAGCAGACAGAATTTCGTTGGTCTAATTTTGGACTCCCCAATGTATTTTTATTCTATTTATCCTCCAAGAATACTGATAATACTCAACCGGTCCTTCCATTTTTTGTGACCATAGAGGAGCCGTATGAAGCTGAAGTTTCATGTACGGTTTTGGAATAGCGATAGGAACAGTGATGTTATTATCGACTATAATTATCTAACAGTTTAAGTACAGTTGATATAGTTGAGGCACAGTCCAAATATGGTATTTGGGGATGGAATCTGTGGCGTCAACCTATAGGGTTTATTATTTTTCTAATTTCTTCTCTAGCAGAATGTGAGAGATTACCCTTTGATTTACCAGAAGCAGAGGAGGAATTAGTAGCAGGTTATCAAACCGAATACTCAGGTATCAAATACGGTTTATTTTATGTTGCTTCTTATCTAAATCTATTGGTTTCTTCATTATTTGTAACCGTTCTTTATTTAGGTGGGTGGAATTTTTTTATTCCGCACATATACATTTCTGGGCTTTTCGCAATAAATAAAATAGCTATAGCTGGAGTCTTTGGAATGACAATTGGTATCTTTATTACATTAGCTAAAGCTTATTTGTTTCTGTTCATCTCTATAACAACAAGATGGACTTTACCTAGGATGAGAATGGACCAGCTATTAAACCTTGGATGGAAATTTCTTTTACCCATTTCTTTGGGTAATCTATTATTGACAACTTCTTCCCAACTTGTTTCACTATAAATATCAAATATGATATCAAATATGATAATAATATTCTAGTCCCTTAACTTCTCTCAAACAAGAGAAATAAACATAAATTTATTTATAGATATCTACAATATGTTTCCTATGGTGACTGGGTTCATGAATTATGGTCAACAAACAATACGAGCCGCAAGGTACATTGGTCAAAGTTTCATAATTACCTTATCACACACAAATCGTTTACCTGTAACTATTCAATATCCTTATGAAAAATCGATCACATCAGAGCGTTTTCGGGGTCGAATTCACTTTGAATTTGATAAATGTATTGCTTGTGAAGTATGTGTTCGTGTATGCCCCATAGATCTACCCGTTATTGATTGGAGATTTGAAAAGGATATTAAAAAGAAACAATTACTTAATTATAGTATTGATTTTGGTGTCTGTATTTTTTGTGGTAACTGTGTTGAATATTGTCCAACAAACTGTTTATCAATGACGGAAGACTATGAACTTTCTACTTATGATCGTCACGAATTGAATTATAACCAAATTGCTTTGGGTCGGTTACCAATGTCAGTAATTGGCGATTACACAATTCAAACTGTTATGAATTCGACTCAAATCAGCATAGAGAGGGATAAAGAAAAATTCCTTGATTCAAGAACTATTACCGATTATTAATATTTTGACAGAAGGAATGCAAGCTTTTTCATTTTTGTTAGTCAGTACTTAAAATAGTATATTATAAATAAAGTATATAAATAAGTTATAATATAACTAATAATAATATATAACATAAAAAAACGAAAAATTCTAATTATTACTCGTTGAGAATCGCTGTTTGATTTAAAGTTGTATCTAGAATATATTATTTCGCAATGATTTGGAAATATAAAATTCCACCCACTCTTTCTTTATATTTCGGAATAAAAATACTAAAGTAGGATTGGGGTAATAACTTTAAATAACCTTATCTACATTAATCTATAATTAATCTATAACTAAATTTTATCTTAATTAATTTTAGTAAGGTATTTTATACAATAAAAAAATCCCTTCTCCCTGGACTATTCAGTAAGGTCATGAAATCTTTCTACTTCGTTATTTCTTATTTTATACATAATGGATTTGCCTGGACCAATACACGATATTCTTGTAGTATTTCTGGGATCAGTTCTTATATTAGGGGGTCTCGGGGTAGTATTATTTACCAATCCAATTTATTCTGCTTTTTCGTTGGGATTGGTTCTTGTTTGTATATCCTTATTCTATATTCTATCAAATTCTTATTTTGTAGCTTCTGCACAACTCCTTATTTATGTAGGAGCCATAAATGTCTTAATAATATTTGCTGTAATGTTCATGAATAGTTCAGAATATTCCAACGATTCCCGCCTTTGGACGGTTGGAGATGGGGTCACCTCATTGGTTTGTACAAGTATTCTGTTCTCACTAATTACTACTATCCTGGATACATCATGGTACGGAATTCTTTGGACTACAAGATCAAACCAGATTCTAGAACAGGACCTAATAAGTAACGTTCAACAAATTGGAATTCATTTAGCAACGGATTTTTATCTTCCGTTTGAATTCATCTCTATAATTCTTTTAGTTTCTTTAATAGGTGCAATTACTATGGCTCGTCAATAAAAAATACTTAGAACTTATAATTCAAGAAAAAATGAATTAAATTATTAGAATAGAAAGAATTTTTTAGTTAAATCTATTGCCAATACCTTTGTTCTCTAATTGTTCTATTCAAGTCAATACAATCAGTCGAATTGTTGCTCATACTAAAAAGAATAGTGATTGATAAGGAGTTAGTCAATGATGTTCGAACATGTACTTTTTTTAAGTGTCTATTTATTTTCTATCGGTATCTATGGATTAATCACAAGTCGAAACATGGTTAGAGCACTTATGTGTCTTGAACTTATACTAAATTCGGTTAATATAAATCTCGTAACATTTTCTGATTTTTTTGATAGTCGCCAATTAAAGGGAGACATTTTTTCCATTTTTATCATAGCTATTGCAGCCGCCGAAGCGGCCATTGGGCTCGCAATTGTTTCGTCCATCCATCATAACAGAAAATCAACTCGTATTAATCAATCGAATTTGTTAAAAAATTAGTCGTAATTATTCGTTATGTAAATAAATATATATCCCATTTTATGTCTATTATATATGTATTAGATATATGTATTTTTTATGTATAGTATATAACTATGCATATATGTATTATATGTATGATATATACCTATATTTTAAGTTTTTTATTATTTTAATATAATTAACTTAGTTAATTTGTAATTTATAGTATAATATTGCATTGTTGGACAATTTTCGTTGGTACGCAAAACTTATCTCGTATAACTATGGTTATTGAAACAGAAATCAAAGTTTCTTGGTACTTTCTCATGAACAGATTTAGAAATATTTTTTGATTCTTAAAAAATTTGATAAATTATCGATTCGTTTGGTATCTACAATATAAAAAATATATAAAAATAGATAATTCATTTACTACTGAATTTTTCATACCAGATCGAAAAATTTTTATGTTCAAAACAGAAAAAATTCAATGTCACATTCAGTAAAAATTTATGATACATGTATAGGATGTACTCAATGTGTGCGAGCCTGCCCTACGGATGTATTGGAAATGATACCTTGGGACGGATGTAAAGCTAAGCAAATTGCTTCGGCACCGAGAACTGAAGATTGCGTAGGTTGTAAAAGATGTGAATCCGCTTGCCCAACAGATTTTTTGAGTGTACGCGTCTATTTATGGCATGAAACAACTCGAAGCATGGGTCTATCTTATTGATTGATACGTTACAAAAAATCCAATTGAATCATTTGATTCCTCTTTACGGACAAAAGCCCGTGCTCGGAATAATCGAGATTTTTTCGAGCACGGGCTTTTATGGTCAAAGCGTATCTTGTCTTTATCACGAGTTATTTTCCTTGGTTAACAATACTTGTTGTTTTGCCAATATTCGTGGGTTCTTCCATTTTTTTTCTCCCTCATCGAGGAAATAAGGTCTTTCGCTGGTATACTATATGTATATGCTTACTTGAACTCCTTCTAACGACTTATGTATTCTGTTATAATTTCCAATTGGACGATCCTCTAATTCAATTAGAGGAGGATTTGAAATGGATAAATATTTTTGATCTTCACTGGAGACTGGGAATTGATGGACTTTCCGTAGGACCCATTTTACTGACAGGATTTATCACCACTTTAGCGACTTTAGCAGCTTGGCCAATTACTCGAAATTCGCGATTGTTCTATTTCCTGATGTTAGCAATGTACAGCGGTCAAATAGGATCATTTTCATCTCGAGATCTTTTACTTTTTTTCATTATGTGGGAGTTAGAATTAATTCCTGTTTACTTACTTTTATCCATGTGGGGAGGAAGGAAACGTCTGTACTCGGCTACAAAGTTTATTTTGTACACTGCGGGGGGTTCTATTTTTCTTTTAATAGGAGTTCTAGGTATGGGTTTATATGGTTCTAATGAGCCAACATTAGATTTTGAAAGGTTGGCTAATCAATCATATCCCGCGGTATTGGAAATAATATTATATATTGGCTTCCTTATTGTTTATGCTGTCAAATCGCCGATTATACCCCTACATACATGGTTACCGGATACTCATGGAGAAGCACATTACAGTACATGTATGCTTCTAGCCGGAATCTTATTAAAAATGGGAGCATACGGATTAATTCGGGTTAATATGGAATTATTACCCCGCGCGCATTCTATATTTTCTCCTTGGTTAGTAATAGTTGGAACGATGCAAATAATCTATGCAGCTTCAACCTCTTTCGGTCAGCGCAATTTAAAAAAAAGAATAGCCTATTCCTCCGTATCTCACATGGGTTTCCTAATTATAGGAATTGGTTCTATAACCAACATGGGACTAAACGGAGCCATTTTACAAATACTTTCCCATGGATTTATTGGTGCTGCACTTTTTTTCTTGGCTGGAACAAGTTGTGATAGAATACGTCTTGTTTATCTCGACGAAATGGGGGGGATATCTATTCCAATGCCAAAAATTTTTACTATGTTTAGTAGTTTCTCGATGGCTTCTCTTGCATTGCCGGGAATGAGCGGTTTTGTTGCGGAATTAGTAGTATTTTTTGGACTAATTACCAGCTCAAAATATTTTTTAATGTCAAAAATATTAATTACTTTTGTAATGGCAATTGGAATGATATTAACCCCTATTTATTTATTATCTATGTTACGTCAGATGTTCTATGGATACAAGTTATTTAATGTTCCAAACTCTAATTTTAGGGACTCCGGTCCGCGAGAACTATTTGTTTTAATCTGTATCTTTTTACCCATAATAGGGATTGGTATTTATCCTGATTTTGTTCTCTTGTTATCAGTTGACAAGGTACAGGCTATCTTATCTAATTTTTATTATAAATAGAAATTAAAGAAATATAAATAGTTTTCATTAATGATACAAAAAGTCTTATAATTCCGCGATCTTAAGATTTAATAAATCGTTCGCTTTACAATGTAAATTACAATGTAAAAAAGGTAAATTATTTATAATTGTAATGAGATGCGTCTTGAGTTTTTGAGAATCATTTGACTTCTTCCTTCATGAAGTCAAATGATTCTCAAAAACTTGCACAAATACGTCTTATATATAAGACGATGCTCTTATGTATTTTTCGTGTGGTTCATTCACATTAACATCTAATTGAATGACCCATAACTGTGTAGACCTATTCCTAATAGATTGACCCCAAAATAGCATATCCAAATTATAAGAAATCCTATAGAAGCCACAAGTGCCGAATTCATATCTTGTAAACTTTGATTTGTTCTAGTATGTAAATAAATAGCGAATATGGTCCAAGTAATAAATGCCCAAGTCTCTTTTGGGTCCCAATTCCAATAGGAGCCCCATGCCTCATTAGCCCATACTGCTCCAGAAAGAATGCCTGTGGTTAAAAAGATAAACCCTAAACTAATAACACGAGAACTCCAATAATCCAAACGCCGAGTCAGTTGATATTTGTAATAATTTCGAAATAAAAGAAAAGAAGTGTTTTTAAAAACACTTCTTTTTGTATTCAAGTATTTTATCTCATCAAAGAAAAACAGCTTAATTAAGAAATTATTGCTTTTATCAAAAACATCGACCCTTTTTCGAAATGTAATGACTAAAAAAGCGATCGATAATAATGATCCGCATAAAAGAGCTGCGTAGCTCAATAACATCATACTTACGTGCATCATTAACCACTGAGATTGTAGAGCAGGTACCAATATTGCGGATTGATGTATTTCGATTGAAAGACCCCAAGTGGCGAAACCCTGAGTAAAAATAGCACTTGGCCCGGTTATTGTGCTTAAATCATTTTTAAGATTTCCTATCTTAGGAATCATATGAATAATAGATAAACCCCACGAAAGGAAGATTAATGACTCGTATAAATTACTTAATGGGAAATGTCCCGAATAAACCCAACGAATAATTAATAACCCTGTTATAGAGAAAAAAGCAGCTATCATGCCCTTTTCCGATGAATCACGTAATCCTATGATTTCGCGGATTAATAAGTTCATTAAATAAATCGTAATGACAATTGAAATAATCGAAAGAGATATATGAGTTAATATATGTTCTAAAGTCACAAATATCATAAGTTAAGCCCCGTTATAGAATAGAAATTGGGAATTAAATACATTATAGGATAGGAGCCGCTGTGCCACTTCTTTTATAGGATGCCGCCACTCGGACTCGAACCGAGATGCTCTAGCACTGCTTCCTAAGAGCAGCGTGTCTACCGATTTCACCATGGCGGCCCACTTAAAATAATAATAACTATTAAAATAATAATAAATAAAATAATAGTTAACTCAATACCGAATAGTCGAGATTCCCCTATTCCATATGGTTTAGGAAACATTGGAATCGATCAATAAAGACTTATTTTTTTTTTTATAAAAAAAAAATGGATTTTCTCAAAAACCAAATAACGAGTAGTTCATATGTATGAAAATTTCATAACTAAATTCAAGGAATTTTTTAAATTATTTCAATACTTTTAAAGTATTGAAATACTTTATATTAATATTAAGTATTAATATTCCTTGTTGTGTCCATAATTTATGATACGATTTAATTTATTAAAATCCAATTTAGTTGGTTTTCCTTTTGGCTAAGCATATAACGAAACAGTTTTAATCTCTATCAATTTAGTTTTCAGAATAGAAAACTAAATTGATCAAGAAATTATAGTAATAATGTACATTATACACTTAGAATCCAATAGACAAAATAATTCTTTTTCTACATATTGCATTCGATAGTTCTAAAAAAGCGAATATTAAGTAATTCATTCAATACATTAGTTAATGTTAATTGTGCATCTTAAAAAATATTAAGTTCGTCTTCTTGCTATGTCGATTCAAATTATTTTATTCCAAGGATTTATTACTTATTTGCCGTACAAAAAAACTTTTTGAATATCCGGTGGAAACGGATTTAGCTAAAGAAAGCACTTTTTCCGCAATTACATATCCTTTCTTCTTCCAAATATTTTTACGAATGCGTTTTTTTGACATAGAAGTGCGTTTTTTTGGAACCGCCATTAAAAACTTATTTTTATCGTTGTATGTGAAAGACATGTATTATTCAATTTCAATAATAGATTGTTCCCTTTAGCTATTATACATACTTAAATTTATACATATTTAAATACATACGCTATGCGCTATGTATTTTATATAATAAATTAAAATCAAATTATATATTAATAATAATAAATTTTTTCAAAACATACAAATATATATATACAATCCTTTTCACTTTTGATTTTAACTTTCAATGACTTTATTAAAATTAAATGTAAAATTGATGTTTCTAGTTCTTTCTATACGAGGGAATAGCTATAATAGGATTCTGAATAAACATAAGTTTTTCTTATCAGAATCCAATAAATTAGTTTCCTAATGGGTTATATAATCATTACAAAACAATTAATTAGAATAACTGTATTATCCTTTCTTTAATTGAGTCGAATTTTTGATGGACACTATAACTTATATAACTTATATTTGAATCGAATACTTTTTTTTGTCATTTTTTTTACTTACTATATCTAAATTGCCAGAGTATAATATATTGTAGTAGCGGAATGATGAAAATCTCATATTCTGCAATATTCTATAGTTTACTAACTAACTTTTCTTTTTTAGTTAATAACTAGATAATAGATAATAAACTTGACTTAACTATAATTAGTCATATTTTTTGATCAACCCATTTTTGTTTTACAATATTTTTCCAATATCTGAGAAAAGGTCCAAAAATTTAAGAATAAAAAAAAATTAACAAAAAGATAAAAAAACGAAATTTTTTTATTAATTGTTCTTTTCGAAAAAGAGAAAAAAGGGTGAATTGGAAACACTGAAATTAAAAAAATAATAATAATTAAAATTACAATTTCGTTTTTTTTTTTATGGAACATATATATCAATATGCATGGATAATACCCCTTCTTCCACTTTCAGTTACTACGTCAATAGCTTTTGGACTTTTTCTTGTTCCCGCGGCAACAAAAAAAAGTCGGCGTATGTGGGCTTTTATTAGTGTTTTACCCTTAAGCATAATTATATTAATTTCGGCTAGTCTGTCTATTCAGCAAATGAATGGAAGTATTATCCATCAATATCTATGGTCTTGGACCATCAATAATGATTTTTCCTTAGAGTTTGGATACTTGATCGATCCACTGACTTCTATTATGTCAATACTAATTGCTACTGTTGGGATCATGGTTCTTATTTATAGTGACAATTATATGTTTTACGATCAAGGATATTTGAGATTTTTTGCTTATATGAGTTTTTTTAATACTTCCATGTTGGGATTAGTTACTAGTTCCAATTTGATACAAATTTATATTTTTTGGGAATTAGTAGGAATGTGTTCCTATTTATTAATAGGTTTTTGGTTTACACGACCCCTTGCAGCAAGTGCTTGCCAAAAAGCTTTTGTAACTAATCGTGTAGGGGATTTTGGTTTATTATTGGGAATCTTAGGTTTTTATTGGATAACGGGTAGTCTAGAGTTTCGGGATTTGTTCGAAATAGTTAATAACTTGATCCGTAATAATGGTGTTAATTTTTTCTTTGCTACCATGTGTGCCTTTTTATTATTCGTCGGTGCAATTGCTAAATCTGCGCAATTCCCCCTTCATGTATGGTTACCCGATGCCATGGAGGGGCCTACCCCTATTTCGGCTCTTATCCACGCCGCTACCATGGTAGCGGCGGGAATTTTTCTTGTAGCTCGACTTCTTCCTCTTTTTATAGTCATACCTTACATAATGAATCTCATTTCTTTAATAGGCATAATAACAGTACTATTAGGAGCTACTTTAGCTCTTGCTCAAAGAGACATTAAAAGAAGTTTAGCTTATTCTACAATGTCTCAATTGGGTTATATGATGTTAGCTCTCGGTATAGGTTCTTATCGAGCTGCTTTATTCCATTTGATCACTCATGCCTATTCTAAAGCTTTATTGTTTTTGGGATCCGGGTCAATTATTCATGCAATGGAACCCATTGTTGGATATTCTCCGGATAAAAGTCAGAATATGATTCTTATGGGCGGTTTCAGAAGATATGTTCCAATTACAAGAACTACCTTCTTATTAGGTACGCTTTCTCTTTGTGGTATTCCACCCCTTGCTTGTTTTTGGTCTAAGGATGAAATCCTTAATGATAGTTGGTTGTATTCACCAATTTTCGCAATAATTGCTTGTTTCACAGCGGGATTAACCGCATTTTATATGTTTCGGGTGTATTTACTTACCTTTGATGGGCATTTGCGTGTTCATTTTCAAGATTATAGTACTACTATAAAGAGTTCACTCTATTCCATATCTCTATGGGGAAAAAAAGTACCCAAAACAGTCAATAGAAATTTATCACCAATAAATAATGAAGTCTTCTTTTTTTCAAAAAATACATATCCTATTTATGATGATTTAAGAAATACAATACGATACTTTAGTGTACGTTTTGGAAATAAAAATACTTACACATATCCTCATGAATCGGACAATACTATGTTATTCCCTCTTCTTATATTGGTACTATTCACTTTGTTCATTGGATTAATAGGAATTAATTTTGATCAAGGAGTAGTAGACTTTGATATATTATCGAAATGGTTAACTCCATCCACAACCCTTTTTCATCGAAATTCAAATTATTCTGTGGACTGGTATGAGTTTTTTACAAATGCAATTTTTTCAGTAAGTATAGCCCTTTTCGGACTATTTATAGCATCTATTTTTTATGGGTCTATTTATTCCCCTTTTCAGAATTTTGATTTAATCAATTCATTTGTAAAAGGGGGTCCTAAAAGAATTTTCTTAGATCAAATAAAAAATGTGGTATACAATTGGTCATATAATCGTGGTTACATAGATATTTTTTATACTAAGTTCTTAACAATGGGTATAAGAGGATTAGCCGAACTAACTCGGTTTTTTGATAGACGTATAATTGATGGAATTACAAATGGAGTTGGAATTACCAGTTTCCTTATGGGAGAGGGGCTCAAATATATGGAGAAAGGACGAATTTCATCTTATATATTTTTGTATTTATCCTTTGTATCCATTTTTTTATTTTTATTTTCGTTGAATCTCTATGAGTAGATCGTACCTTAGATCTTCGCCAAGGTTTTAGACAAAAAGGGAATAGAATCTTTATCTGAATCCCATCTGTTAACCAATCTTTTGGGAATTCTGTTTGGGATAATTGAACACCATTATAGGTACATTTAACGTGTATTTCTCTATTCCATTCCTTAAAATCCTCGCCCCACTCAGGTAATTGTAATAATAACATACGGACAACATTTTTAACTATTATCAAAAAAGGTAATACAATGTATTTTCTAAGAAAAGATTGGGTTATTAACATCAAACCCCTTATTGCTTGAGCAAATATAATGCTATCCCAAGTTTCTGATATTGCTATTCGTTCATTTTCTTCATCTTTCTCCTTTTCTTTTGTCTCTTCCTTCTCAAGCTCAAGCCCAAGATCGGAAATTTTCAATTCCGATTCTCTACCAATCCAATTCCTAAAAAAGATATTTTTGATTTCAGAAATATCCAAATAAGAAAATAAAAATCTTTTGTCTATTCGATCCAAAAAAAGCGGGGAATGAGCATTTGCTTGGAACATTTCCCAAATAACTGTTTTGCGTCTTTGAGCGCGCATGGACCCTTTGATTAGATCCCGGCGAAAATCCGATTGTTGTGAGTAACGTATCAAGGCCACTTCTTCTGTTTGATCACTAGTACTAGTATTAGTAGTATTATTAGTACTAGTAACAGAATCCGTATTCTGATCATTATCAGTATAAAT